ATTCTGAGAATTCGATAAGTTTTTTTATCCCTCGAGTCTTCGAAGATCTTTATTTGCTTTGAAGAAAAGTTTTCTATTGAGAATTTCATTAATCGGTCGTACCTGTATTGGAGTAATATGAATGACTCGATATTCACTCGGTTTCTGGGCAAGAATCCTAAGATTCTGTAGGAGAGATGGCCGAGTGGTTCAAGGCGTAGCATTGGAACTGCTATGTAGACTTTTGTTTACCGAGGGTTCGAATCCCTCTCTTTCCGTACCTTCACCTAATTCACTAGGGTTACCAACCGCAATGTATTAAATCAAAGAACAATTATTGATACCATTATTCCAAGAGTAAGACCCTTATTTGATAGAGATTCTTCCTAACTAATTACTGCGGTACGGAAATACCAATACCGACCAGAAAGAGTAGAAAGAGATGAAAATCTCACTACCGACCCATTTGCGATATGTGAATGGGAGAAAAATCCGGATGAAACCCCCCTTTTACTTGACTTTTGCGAAAAAGGGGGGACAAATTTGTCCGAAACTTTGTTATTTTAGTTAGGTTTAGGTCTGACGGGAATAATATTCTACGACTAGTAACTCTTTGATTTTCAAACCGACCCATTTCCTATCTATTATTCGATTTACTAATCCTTTATATTGGGATGAGTGAAAAGTCAAATGTTTTGTCAATTTCTTGCGGGGGGATGAATCAATATGATTTTGAATCAGAGCTCTGGATCTTTGTTCATCCCTCGTAGTAATAATATCTCGGGGTTTGCAGCGATAACTCGGGATATCTACTATACGACCATTAACTAAAATATGTCTATGGTTAACTAATTGCCTGGCCCCAGGAATGGTCGAAGCCATACCCAACCGAAAAAGGATGTTATCCAAACGCATCTCAAGTAGTTGTAGTAAAACCCGACCCGTTGACCCTTTAGTTTTTCCAGCGATATGAACATATCTAAGTAATTGTCGCTCTGTCAGACCATAATGAAAACGCAATTTTTGTTTTTCTTGTAGACGAATACAATATTGAGATTTTTTCCTGAAACGCGATTTCTTTCTTCTAAGATGACTTCCGGGTCTAGGTCTTTTACTAGTTAGTCCCGGTAAAGCCCCCAGACGGCGTATTTTTTTGAAACGAGGTCCTCGGTAACGAGACATAAAGACTCCTTTTTTCTTTTTTTTTTTTATTGAAATTTTATTTTATAAAATAAACCTAGATTCAGGCTGAACTAAACGATAAACGAAGATACTTCTACTGAAGTGAAATACTACAAAGAAGAATGAGATGAATTGGATCAATATCTGGATTGCTTTGTATATATGTAGATATGTAGATATATACATATGTATATATACATTTAAGGAGGAAGTTAAAGATCCTTTTCTTGATTTGTTCTGTAGAGATTTAACTGCCCCAATCCGTTTTTTATTCATAGTTGGAAGTTCCCGCGACATAATGGATCGGTGATCTTGTAAAATAAAAAAGGGTAGGAGTCTTTTCAATATTCCTTGAGATCAAGGAAACACTATCGATCATGGAAAAAATCGGACAAATAGAGAAAAGCCGGCTATCGGAGTCGAACCGATGACCATCGCATTACAAATGCGATGCTCTAACCTCTGAGCTAAGCGGGCTCGCATAACAGAAACAGTGCAAGGGAATTCGGTAAACTACCGGGACCCTTACTATCATTCTATCATTAATTATTCATTAATTCTTAATAATCGTCATTAAGTATTAACTAAACTACTAGTGACTTAACTACTATTAACTATAAGATTATGAATAGTCAATTCATATGAATTGGCTATTTCAATTCATATGAATTTTATAGAATTCTATGAAATCCAATATGGTTAGTTAATATTATAAGAAGCCTCTTATCTTATATAGTTTCTATATCTTATATAGTTAAGAATAGATATAAAATATCTATTTAATAATGGATAAAAGATAATATCTATATACTAATATTAGTATTAGAAATTTCTGTTTCTTTTCTTTGATTTTATTTCGAATTTATTTCCTTTTGAATTGAATTAAAAATGCAAAATAAAATATTAGATTAGTTAGAATTAGTTATAGCGGATTCTATATTCTAATTCGATTCGAATTAGAGCGAATCGGTCCTAAGGAAAGGATAAGGATAAGATACAATCCGGATCATAATGAGATCCTCCCACGATTTCATTCGGAAAAAGGGGAGATAGAAGGAAGAAGGAGATAGAAGGAAGAAAAAAAAGAAGAATCAATATCGACCGTTCCAGTATTCCAAAACGAGCAGGAAAAATGAGAGGGAGAGAGACATGTATATGTGGGATATATCCATCCATATTGAATTGCGGATACATCAATGATAGAATCATTTCTGATTGGACCGGGTTCCCCGATAAGAGATGAAAGAAGATGGGTAAGAAATAGAAGCAGACACTGATTTAATATAGAAATCAGTATCTAATGAATTCAATAGTTCCAACATAAATGAAAGAGGGGGGATCACAATGATTTCTCGGCGGGGATATGGCGGAATTGGTAGACGCTACGGACTTGATTGGATTGAGCCTTGGTATGGAAACCTACTAAGTGAGAACTTCCAAATTCAGAGAAACCCTGGAATTAAAAATGGGCAATCCTGAGCCAAATCCTGTGTTCAGAAAACAAGGTTCAGAAAGCGAGAATCAAAAACAGAAAAAGGATAGGTGCAGAGACTCAATGGAAGCTGTTCTAACAAATAGAGTTGACTGCATTGGTAGGGGAATTCTTTCCTTCTATCCAAACGACAGAAAGGATGACCTTGTATACGTACGTATACATACTGATTAATCAAACGATTAATCACGACTCGAATCAGTCTTTTTTTATATGAAAAATTTCAGAATGGAAGGATTGTGATTTGATTCCAAGTTGAAGGAAGAATCGAATATTCAGAGATCAAATCATTCATTCCCGAGTCTAATAGATCTTTAGAATAACTGATTAATCGGACGAGAATAAAGATAGAGTCCCATTCTACATGTCAATACAGACAACAATGAAATTTATAGTAAGAGGAAAATCCGTCGACTTTAAAAATCGTGAGGGTTCAAGTCCCTCTATCCCCAATAAAAGGCCCATTTTCCCCCCCAACCTTTTATCTCTCTTTTTTGTCAGTTCTTCAAAATTCGTTATGTTTCTCATTCACTCTAGTCTTTCACAAAAGGGTCCGACCAGAAATGTTTCTCTCTTCTCTTATCACAAGTTTTGTGATAGATATGATGTACGTACATACGTACAAACGAACGGATAATGAATGGGCTGGGCAAAGAATCTCCACTATTGAATCATTCACAGTAATATTATTACTCTTATACAAAGTCTCCTTTTTTAAGGTACAAGAAATTCCAGGACCTTGGTAAGATTTTGTAATGTTTTTTGAGTCTCTTTAATTGACATAGACCCAAGTCCTCTAGGAGGATGATGCATCGAGAATGGTCGGGATAGCTCAGCTGGTAGAGCAGAGGACTGAAAATCCTCGTGTCACCAGTTCAAATCTGGTTCCTGACACGTGGTTAATGTATCAAAATGAGATTAATCCAAACGAATCGATATGGATCCCGATCCATATTTCTTAATCGTCTAGACCACGATACATACTTATCCATCTAGGTATATAAATAGATATTCTCTTTTTTTATTTGAAATGGGTAAGGAATATATGGGTAAGTAAGGTAAAGAAAAGAATGAAATTATATTACCTCTTTTTTTTTTGTTTGTTTATACTGTACCTCCTCCCGCTCAAAAAGAATGTTAATACTTCATACATATCCGAAGTTAGTTGGCTTGGATTGGATGAAAAACCCAAAAGTCTAGTCTATAGAGAGGAGTTGAAGGATATAAATAGACAGGATTCATTTCAGATACAGTACAAAGAAAATCCGATTCTTTTCATTTCCGAATTTCATATTTTCTTTCATATTCTATTTCTTCACTCCCTTCTACGCGACTTTCCAGGGCCCATCTAAGTGATGTGCGCGGTACAAAGTTCATGGTGCAGAACTCTTTTTTTTTTTTTTCTTTTTTTGATTCATCCTATTGGCTCTACTCATCCGAAATAGATATCTTCCAAATTGGGAAATATCAATGAAGCCCCTTTCCTTTATTAGATTAGCCCATTCATAATACGAATTAGAGTCCGGTTACTCTGTTTCATTTAGAACAGAACGTAAAAAGACTCCTTGAATACCTGGAGTAGTAGAAGTGAAGATAAGTTTCTTATCATTCAATAAGCATCTTGTATTTCATAGAAATTGGGGGCAATATAATCCTTACGTAAGGGCCAGCCTATCCAACTTTCAGGCATCAAGATACGTTTCAGGCGTGGATGGTTCTCATAAGAGATTCCCAACATATCATAAGATTCCCGTTCTTGAAAATCAGCACTTTTCCAAATCCAGAAAACAGACGGGATTCTAGGATTCCTCCTCGGGGCAAATACTTTTATGCACACCTCTTCGGGTTGATCCATACTACACTCTACTTTCGTAAGATGATACACACTAGCTAACAATCCGCCCGGCACTACATCATAGGCACACTGGGAACGTAGATAATTGTAACCATATACATATGAAATGACAGCAATGGAGTACCAATCCCCGGGCTTTATTTCTAAAGTCTCTATTCCTTGGTAATCGAAGCCCAAAGATCTATGAACTAGTTCATGCTTGACTAAACAAGCAGATGAACGACCCTGCATCTTTTTGATCTCTCCTACATTTTTATGAGTATTTCACATTTACGATGAATTTTATGAAGATTGACCTGCTCTTTCTTCTTCTGCACAAAAAGACCCTGCCTAATTCACTAATTCGTGAGAAGATACTGAACTTCTGTATTTGAAAAATGTTTCAGAAGGTTTCTCTGAAGTAGAGGGGGATTGATAGAGCAATCCTTGATTGTAATTTCCAGTATGAATACTGCGTCCAACATGAAACTTGTGATTGGTAGTAAAGCATCG